TTAAAATTGATTTCTTCTGCAGCAGCAAATGCTAGTCACAATATGGCTTTCAACGAATCCGATTTAATTATTAGTAAAGCCGAGGTTAACGACGGTACTAGTGTGAAAAAATTAAAACCTCAGGCTCGGGGACGGGGTTATCTAATAAAAAAATCGACTTGTCATATAACTATTGTATTAAAAAATATATCTTTATATAAAGAATATTATAAAGAATATAAAGAATATGGAACTGTTTATATAAAAAATAAGAAGATCTTTATATAAAGAATAGGATATAAAGAAGTATGAAGAATCTAACATATTCTTAAAAAAAAACCAGAGATGGATAAAAAAAAATCCACGGATATGAGATTTGACAATATGTATAGTTAAGTAGTGGGGGATTATGGGACAAAAAATAAATCCACTTGGTTTTAGACTTGGTACAACCCAAAGTCATCATTCTCTTTGGTTTGCACAACCAAAAAATTACTCTGAGGGTCTACAAGAAGATCAAAAAATAAGAAACTCTATCAAGAATTTTGTAAAAAAAAATACAAAAATATCTTCTGGCGTTGAGGGAATTGCACGTATAGAGATTCAAAAACGAATCGATGTGATTCAGGTCATAATATATATGGGATTCCCAAAATTATTAATAGAAAGTAGACCCAAACGAATCGAAGAATTACAGATACATGTTCAAAAAGAACTTAATTGTGTAAACCGAAAACTCAATATTGTTATCACAAGAATTTCAAATCCTTATAGGAACCCTAATATCCTTGCAGAATTTATAGCTGGACAATTAAAGAATAGAGTTTCTTTTCGTAAAGCAATGAAAAAAGCTATTGAATTAACTGAACAGGCAGATACAAAAGGAATTCAAGTACAAATTGCGGGACGTCTTGATGGAAAAGAAATTGCACGAGTCGAATGGATTCGAGAAGGTAGGGTTCCTCTGCAAACCATTATCGCTAAAATTTATTATTGCTCGTATACAGTTAGAACTATTTATGGTGTATTGGGCATAAAAATTTGGACATTTCTAGACAAGAAATAATAAACCCTTACTTGACTTGGTTTTTCCATTCTATCCATTGCTATAAGAAAACAAAAAAGAACAAAATCCTTCATTCTTTTTTTTTTTGTTTAATCAAAACAAAAAGAAACAATTCTAATTCTATTAACTATTAAATTAACATAGTAAAATATTAATTTAATAATTTATAATTTTACACTTTTTACACTATAGAATTAATTTAATATTAATAATTTAAATAGATTAATAATTTAACTAGATATGGCTATTTCTAATTCTTCTAATTCTATTTATATAGGGTTGAATAAAATTAAATAAAATAACAAATTGAGTAATATAATTGCTATGCTTAGTGTGTGACTCGTTGGTTTTTTAGAGTCCGGATAAAAAAGAAAAAACGGACTGACCAGAGTATGAACTAATAATTATACAACTAATAACCAACCCATCACTTTGCATTATCTGGATACAAAAAAAGAGTCAAGATATGATATATTAGTCATATCATTGTAGCAATTAAAATCCTTTTTGCACAAACAAAAAAAAATCAATCTGATTATGCTTTAGAAATCAAAATAGAAAATTATGCAGATAAGTGGAAGGGTGAAAGAAAGAAAAAGAATATCAATGATATAAAATTCCAATATGTAAGGTCTATGAGTCATCACATAAAAGCTAATGTAGTAAAGCATCCATACCAATTGATTTAAAATGAAACTAATCTGTTGATAAAACAAAAAATCAAGAGCCTTGATTCACTCCAGACTGAGAAGATTGACTCAAGAACAATTTTTATTTTATTAGAGGCTCCATTGGAAAAATAAGACCTAAACATTAATTGAGAAGTGATGGGAACGATGTAACCTGTAAATACATAAGATTTTACTGAAAACAAATCTTAATGATTTATTGGGAGGATAGCGAAAGGAACCAGAAGACAATCGATTTATTTTATTATGAGAGATCATGGGTTACCTCTACAAATAAAATAACTATTGAAAGACTAAATATGAAAGAGGAAATATTCGCCCGCGAAGATTTGTTTTATATTCTTTTTGATTGCTAAATTTGATCAATCTGATATCCTAATTCGAATATATAAAAAAATTTGTTACAACCTTATATTATAACAAATAACAAAAACAAGATTATCGAAAATAAACAAATAAAATAGAAAAAATTATTCTAGTTATAGACATTAATTATAGAGAATTTTTTCTATTTATATCTAGAACTATTAGATCTAGAACTAGTAGAACTCTAAAATAGAATATAGATTCTAATTTATATATATTAGATAGATACAAATTTTTATTCTACTAATATTCTATTCTACCTAATATCCTATTCTAATAATATAATAATCTAAGAATAATCTAATAATCTAAGATTTTAATACTAATAAATAGATCTAATAAGTAAGAAATAAATTAAAATAAATAGATTTAACTAAATTAAGTGAAATATCAAAGAATACGATGATTTAATATATTATTTTATTCGTAAAAGACATGGATATTTTTTTTTAATCATTTCATTCGCGAGGAGCTGGATGAGAAGAAATTCTCATGTCCGGTTCTGTAGTAGAGATGGAATTGAGATGAGAAAGAACCATCAACTATAACCCCAAAAGAACCCGATTCCGTAAACAACATCGAGGAAGAATGAAAGGAATAGCTTTTCGAGGAAATCGTATTTGTTTTGGAAGATATGCTCTTCAAGCACTTGAATCTGCTTGGATTACATCTAGACAAATAGAAGCCGGACGACGAGCAATGACACGAAATGCACGCCGCGGTGGAAAAATATGGGTACGTATATTTCCCGACAAACCCGTTACTTTAAGACCTACGGAAACACGGATGGGTTCGGGGAAAGGATCTCCCGAATATTGGGTAGCTGTCGTTAAACCGGGTAGAATACTTTATGAAATGGGCGGAGTAGCAGAAAATATCGCAAAAAAGTCTATGTCAATAGCAGCATCAAAAATGCCTATACGAACTCAATTACTTATTTCAAAATAGGAATATAGAACCAAAGGAAAAAGACCTTTTGTATACTAAAAAAAAGTGGAAGTTTCTTTTTTTGTTTTGGACAAACAATATATCTTTTTTTTCCTTTGCATTTAAATAACAAATAAAAAAAAAAAAAAAATGATATGATCCAATCTCAGACCCATTTGAATGTAGCAGATAACAGCGGAGCCCGAGAATTGATGTGTATTCGAATCATAGGGACTAGTAATCGCCGATATGCTCATATCGGTGACGTTATTGTTGCTGTGATCAAGGAAGCAGCACCAAATTCACCTCTAGAAAGATCAGAAGTAATCAGAGCTGTAATTGTACGTACTTGTAAAGAACTTAAACGTAATAACGGTATAATAATAAGATACGATGACAATGCTGCAGTTGTCATTGATCAAGAGGGAAATCCAAAAGGAACTCGAATTTTTGGTGCAATTGCCCGGGAATTGAGACAATTAAATTTTACTAAAATTGTTTCATTAGCACCTGAGGTCTTATAAGATAAAAAATTAGACGATATAAGATAGAAAATTTCAGATTAAGAGGAGACCATGATATAGTTATAGTATTTAGTATTATAGTTATAGTATTTTAATTAGTTGAATAAAAACGAAATAGAATTAATCAAATCAAATTAATTAGTAAATTGTGTTTCACGCATATACCTTTAATTAAATAATAAGAAAATGAAAATTCAGAGATTAAATAAAATAATTAATTAACAAAAACCAAGAGTATGTTGATTATATCAAAACTAGCGAAAAATAATAATTTTAGTTTATCATGGGTAGGGATCCTATTGCTGAGATAATAACCTCTATACGAAATGCTGACATGAATAGAAAAGGAATCGTTCGAATAGCAGCTACTAACATCACCGAAAACATTATTAAAATACTCTTACGAGAGGGTTTTATTGAAAATGTAAGGAAACATCGGGAAGAAAACAAAAAATTTTTTGTTTTAATCCTACGCCATAGAAGGAAGAAGAAAGGACCATATAGAACTAGTCTAAATTTAAAACGAATCAGCCGACCAGGTTTACGAATTTATTCTAACTATCAAAAAATTCCTAGAATTTTGGGTGGGATGGGCATTGTAATTCTTTCTACTTCTCGAGGTATAATGACAGACCGGGAAGCTCGACTCGAAAGAATTGGCGGAGAAATCTTGTGTTATATATGGTAATCTTTTTAATATCCGAATTCGACCCAAACTTCTTATTTATTTGTTAAAAAAAAAAAGAGATTTAAAGAATAGGTTTCTAATACCATTCCTCTCGATTACTCTTACATTAGTTAATACTTCAAGAGGATTTGCGATGGGATGAAAGAACAAAAATTAATTTTGGAAAGTTTAATTACTAAATCTAAATCACTTTTTCAATTTCAATAATATGTTCCAAGTTCGTTTAGATAATCAAGATCTGGTTTTAGGTTATCTTTTAGCCAAGATAATTTTTTTTACGTATACTACCACCACGAGATAGTATCAAAGTACTTATAATTCGATCCGAGCACGTCTAATTTATAGACTCCATAAAAAAATTTCAATGATTAGGCAATTTTTTCTTTCAACTTTAAAAGCCCTTTCGCCTTTCGTAGGAATAGAATTTAAGATTTCAAAATTTAAAGAAACTTAGTTTCTTCAAAAAAAATTATGTATATTCAAAAATTAAGGGATGACAAATATGAAAATAAGAGCTTCTGTTCGTAAAATTTGTGAAAAATGTCGACTGATACGTAGACGGGGACGAATTTTAATAATTTGCTTCAACCCAAGACATAAACAAAGACAAGGATAATCTTTCTAAACGAGAACACTCTAAAGGATCCGACGGAAAAAAAAAAGAAAGGATCCATTTTGACATAAAATGGATATATCCATAGACCGCTGACTTATATTTATGAGATGATAAAATATGGCAAAACCTTTACCACGAATTGGTT